TTGCTAATCCGTTGTACGAATTTTTGTACCGAGGGTTCGAATCCCTCTCTTTCCTTTTCCATTGATTGATGATTTGGCATTTTTTTCTTTTGAACTGATGGAGCTTCTTTATTTTTGTTTTCCTTCCTAGTTTTTTTAATTGTTTTTACTAGTTAAAGATGTAAAATAGATAGAAGAAAAATATTTTTAAATCCAGCACAAGTAAGGAAAAAATATAAAACAAAAAAGATTTTCTTATTCTTCACGTCCTGGATTACGTCCTGGATCGTTAGATAGGAATCCGAAAATGAAAAGAGAAACAAAGAAAATCACTATCGTGTAAACAAATAGTTTTAGAGTAAGCATTACAAAATCTCCAAGATTATTAAAAAAAAAAACGACAGAGAAAGAGAATAGATTCTCTTCTATTTCACATTATGTTTCCTTTGATACTAAGTTTCTAAGAAATACAGTGATTTCGAGGAAAGAAAAAAATTAGGAAATTGATTTGTAGTAAGAGTCCAACCTTTATATAACCATTACCAATAATTACAAAAAATTTCAATATTTGGAATCAAGGATTCACACTGTAAGACTTATCTGATCTTATAAAATATTAAAATGTTGGGATTTTTGTTTTCGAATAAATTCTGAATTTTTTTAGGACATTATTCAATTCAAATTAAAGATCTCATCGAAAACTTACAGCAGCTTGCCAAACAAAAGCTAAGAGAAAAAAGAATAGGGGTATTACTGGCATAATATCTACAATTGGATTCAAAAAAGCATAAGCTTCTGGTAATTTCGCCAAGAAAAAACTACTTGAATAAAAGGCAGAGTGAATAGAAATACAGACCAAGCTAAAGATATTAAGCATAACAAAAATGTTGTTCTTTAAAAAAATGAATTGTATTTTTGCTTTTTTTTTTTATTGTATTTTATTATTTATTATATATATTTAATACTTTAAATTATATTTATATTATTATTATATTAGATATATTATATTATATATATTATATGATTTAATTAATTTAATATAATTAAATTTGATTATACAAGTAGATTAAGAATTCAATATTAAAAAATTATATTATAAAGAAAGAATATATTAAATATATATATAGATTAATATTTATATTCTATATCTTTCTATTCTATATAATAATTCAAAATGGATAATATAATAATTGAAATAGAAAGAATTCAAATATGGATATTCAATTCATATTTCTTATAAATTAATATTTATGAATATTCATAAATGAATAACTGAGTAATAAAACTAAAAAAAATGAATAAAATAAGATCAGATTATTCTATAGAATAACTTTAGACTTGGAATTGACGAACAACCAATAATAGTAAATAGTATTTATTAGTGTCGAATCGAAAATGGGGCGTGGCCAAGCGGTAAGGCAACGGGTTTTGGTCCCGTTATTCGGAGGTTCGAATCCTTCCGTCCCAGATCATATTTATTAAAGATTACTCCCCCCTTTTTTCTCATTCGTCTCTAATCTAAAGAATAAGAAAAAAGGAAACCATCCATAGTCTAATTCGGAAAGTGGATTTTTTTAATCCAAAAAAGAATCAAATCAAACCTATTGAAATATTCCCATTATTCTAAATGTCCTTGAACAAGGTGCTCAACCTACAGGAACTTTTATGGAACTTTGCCCTAATCAACAAACCAAATTCAATTAATGAAAATGAAATTAAGAGGTTGGTAATAAGAATAACTTCTATCATAGATTTATAGAACTCTTTTCTCTTTTATCCCCCTGTTCTCTTGTTTTATTCATACCTAATACCTATTTTTTGATTTCTTGTTCTTTTCATAGTCATAGAATGTTGTTTTCTATAACCATAAAAATAAATAGATTTTTTTTGATCTTACAAATGAAAATAAAATAAAAATAATAGATAGATAGAAGTTATAATATATGAAAAAATAATTTGATAATCACTCAATGAAGTTTCATTGAATGACTATTCATCTATTATATTATATTTCTATATATTTTCATCTAAATAGAGGAAAAAAACTCTATTTTATTTAAACGGATATGGATAAAAACATTCAAAGTTGGCATAATAGTGCTAATTCTAGTTACAGCAATTTTGATTATTTAGTGGATGGCAGGAACATACGGAATTTACTATCTGATAAAACTTTTTTAGTTAGGGATAGTAAGAGGAAGAGTTATTCCATATATTTTGCTATTGAAAATAACATTTTGGAGATTGACAATGATCATTCTTTTCTAAATGAACCGGAAAGTTTTTTCTCTATTTCTAACAATTCTAGCTATTTGAAGAATGGTTCTAAGAGTAATAATAATAATGATCATTACATTTATGATATAAAATCTAATTGGAATAATAAAATTAATAGTTGCATTGAGAGTTATCTTCGTTCTCAAATCTGTATTGATAGTTACATTTTAGGTGATAGTGTCAAATACAATGACAGTGATTTTAATAGTTACATTTTTGGTAAGGTCAGCAATAGTGGTGAAAGCAAGAGTACTAGTATAATAACTAGCACGAATGATCCAAATGCTAGTTATTTAGAAAGTTCTAATGATTTCGAGGAGACGCAAAAATATAAACATTTGTGGATTGAATGCGAAAATTGTTATGGATTAAATTATAAGAAAGTTTTGAAATCAAAAATGAATATTTGTGAACACTGCGGATATCATTTGAAAATGAGTAGTTCAGATAGAATCGAACTTTTGATTGATCCAGGTACGTGGAATCCTATGGATGAATACATGGTCTCTGTGGATCCCATTGAATTTCATTCGGAAGAGGAACCTTATAAAAATCGTCTTGATTCTTATCAAAAAAGAACAGGATTAATGGAGGCAGTTCAAACAGGCACAGGTCAACTAAACGGTATTCCTTTAGCAATCGGTATTATGGATTTTCAGTTTATGGGGGGAAGTATGGGATCCGTAGTCGGTGAGAAAATAACCCGGTTGATCGAATATGCTACCAATCAACGTTTACCTCTTATTTTAGTATGTGCGTCCGGAGGGGCACGTATGCAAGAAGGAAGTTTGAGCTTAATGCAAATGGCTAAAATATCTTCTGCTTTATATGATTATCAAATAAATCAAAAGTTATTCTATGTACCGATACTTACATCTCCTACTACTGGTGGGGTGACAGCTAGTTTTGGCATGTTGGGGGATATCATTATTGCTGAACCAAATGCTTACATTGCATTTGCAGGTAAAAGAGTAATTGAACAAACGTTGAATAAGGAAGTGCCCGAAGGTTCACAATCGGCTGAATTTTTATTCCAAAAGGGCTTATTTGATTCAATCGTACCACGTAATCTTTTAAAGGAGGTTCTAACTGAGTTATTTCAGTTCCATGGTTTCGTCCCTTTGACTCAAAATGAAAAATAAAAAAGATAAGATAAAGGAATTAATTAAATAAGATATTTATTATTATTATTGTATTTTCTACTTTATGATTCTTAAGAAATTCTTAAGAAATATTATAAATATTTTCGTTTATTATATTCTATATATATATATATATTATGACTTATTATGTATACTCAATATATAGAGTAATAATATATATATATATTATATATAATTATATTTAATATGTAATTATTATCTATCTATTCATATATGTTGATGTTGATTTAGCTATACTTAGTATAAGTCTATATGAATTAATTCTAGTGATTATAGACTATCTTTATTACAATATAATAATAATAAAAATATTAATTTAACAATTAACAAATAAAGAACAGGTACAAATATAAAATTGAGGTACCCATTTTATGATAAACTTACCTTCCGTTTTTGTGCCTTTAGTGGGCCTAGTATTTCCGGCAATTGCAATGGCTTCGTTATTTCTTTATGTTCAAAAAAATAAGATTTTTTAGATAAAGTCAAATTTATTTCCTTGGATTTGTTATTCGGTTCCATTTTTTAATAAAAATAACTTTATTATAATTATATAATTTTTTCTATTAAAAAAAAAACACACAAAAGGAAAATACTAATATCATATAAGCCTTAAAAGGGGGGGTTTAGGTTTAATTTAATATATATCTAATCTAAATTTAACTATCTAAATAAAATATTAAATAAATCTAACAATCAATAAAAAAGAACAGGTACAAATATAAAATTGAGGTACCCATTTTATGATAGACGTTTTTGTTCCTTTAGTGGTCCTAGTATTAATTGTAACGGCTGGTTTATTGGTTTATGTTCAACAACAAATTTCTTGGGGGTCTGGACACCTTATGCGTCGCTTCGCAGAAGACGCATGGCTCTACACTGTACCTGGGGCCCGAAAACCAATCAATTTCTTCTGGGCTTCTTTCACTCTTTTAGGTTCATTAGGGGTTTTAGTTATTTCAGCTTCCAGTTATTATGGTCGGAATTTTTTCTCTTTCAATTCGTCCGAATTTCTAGTTCCTTTTTTGCCACAAGGGGTCACGCTGACTTTCTATGGAATCTCAGGTCTTTTTGTAAGTTTTCATTGGTGGCTTCTAATTTTGTGGAATGTGGGTAGTGGTTATAATCTTTACGATAAAAAAAATGGAATGGTGCGGTTTTTTCGTTATGGATTTCCCGGAGAAAATCGTCGTATTCTTTCCAAAGTCCGTGTGGAAGATATTCTCGCCCTCCAATTTTTCGATAACCCAGAACCTCTTAGTGGTGTCCTTTATATGCACACCAGAGAACAGGGGGACATTCCCTTGACTCTTGTTGATGATTATTATGATAGGACTCCACGGAACATTTTACAAACAGCTTGGGACTTGTCCGCATTCTTGGATGTACCATTGGAAATAATTGTATAAAAAACAAAAGCGAGAATAAATAATCCATTTCTATGAAAAAATTCGAAATGGATATATATGGGTTCTATTACTGGTAATAGAACTTCTGCTTGATAGAAATATTATTATCATATATAGTTGACAAATGAGATGAAGCTGAGTTCATTAAAGACGACAAATGGCAAAAAAGAAAACATTAACCCCCCTTCTATGTCTTACATCTATAGTCTTTTTGCCCTGGTGCATCTCTTTAACATTTAATAAAAGTCTGGAATCTTGGGTTACGAATTTGTGGAATACTAAAGAATCCGAAATTTTCTTGAATCTCATTAAAGAAAAAAGTATTTTAAACAAATTCATAGAGTTCGAGGAACTCTTCCTTTTGGATGAAATGCTAAAGGAATACCCGGAAACACGTTTAGAAAACCTTCGTATCGGAATCTACAAACAAACCATCCAATTGATCAAGACGCACAACCAAGATTGTATCAATATGATTTTGCACTTCTCGACAAATCTAATCTATTTCCTTATTCTAAGTGGTTATTCTATTCTGGGTAATCAACAACTCATTATTCTTAACTCTTGGGTTCAAGAATTTATATATAACTTAAGTGACACAATAAAAGCTTTTTCTATTCTTTTATTAACAGATTTATGTATAGGATTCCATTCGACTCATGGTTGGGAACTAATGATTGGTTCTGTCTATAAAGATTTTGGATTTACTCAGAATGATCAAATTATATCTGGTCTTGTTTCCACTTTTCCAGTCATTTTAGATACAATTTTTAAATACTGGATTTTCCGTTATTTAAATCGGGTATCTCCGTCGCTTGTAGTGATTTATCATTCAATGAATGACTGAAAAAATGATCCAATGAGACAATTATAAAGTTTGTTTTTTTTATAGAAAAGCTAAACATTCAAAATTTTACTTATTCTTCCTAGATTCTAGGAAAATTATTTCAGTAAATAGCAGAATCATGGATAGGGAACTATGCCAGTAACCTACCTAATCTTATTGTAGAAATTTTGAGGATCAATGATTGGACCATGCAAACTAGAAATGCTTTTTCTTGGATAAAGGAAGAGATTACTCGATCCATTTCCGTATTGCTCATGATATATATAATAATTCGAGCACCCATTTCAAATGCATATCCCATTTTTGCCCAGAAGGGATATGAAAATCCGCGAGAAGCTACCGGCCGTATTGTATGTGCCAATTGCCATTTAGCTAATAAGCCCGTAGATATTGAGGTTCCACAAGCGGTACTTCCCGATACTGTATTTGAAGCAGTTGTTCGAATTCCTTATGATATGCAAGTGAAACAAGTTCTTGGTAATGGTAAAAAGGGGGCTTTGAATGTAGGGGCTGTTCTTATTTTACCTGAAGGTTTTGAATTGGCACCTCCCGATCGTATTTCGCCCGAGATTAAAGAAAAGATAGGTAATCTGTCTTTTCAAAGCTATCGTCCCACAAAAAAAAATATTCTTGTCGTAGGCCCCGTTCCTGGTCAGAAATATAGTGAAATTACCTTTCCTATTCTTTCTCCGGATCCCGCTACTAAGAAAGATGTTCACTTCTTAAAATATCCTATATACGTAGGCGGGAACAGAGGAAGGGGTCAGATTTATCCCGACGGGAGCAAGAGTAATAATAATGTTTATAATGCTACAGCAACTGGTATAGTAAACAAAATTATACGAAAAGAAAAGGGGGGATACGAAATAACGATAGTGGATGCATCGGATGCACGTGAAGTGATTGATATTATACCTCCAGGACCAGAACTTCTTGTTTCAGAGGGTGAATCTATCAAACTTGATCAACCGTTAACGAGTAATCCTAATGTGGGTGGATTTGGTCAGGGGGATGCAGAAATAGTGCTTCAAGATCCGTTACGTATTCAAGGTCTCTTGTTCTTCTTCGCGTCTATTATTTTGGCCCAAATCTTTTTGGTTCTTAAAAAGAAACAATTTGAGAAGGTTCAATTGTCCGAAATGAATTTCTAGGTACGCGGATTCATCAACATATTAAGCTCGTCAAAAGAACTCAATTTTTGTTGATAAATTATGTAAAGACCTTTGCTTCTTTCTAGTCTTTTTCTACCATATTTCTAGAAATGCTTGTACTGTAGAACTAGTCATTCATAGTATATAGTGAAGAAGACTCTTTTATTTTGTTTCTTTGTTTTTTTTCTATTTTTATAGAATTCAATTTGACTCGATACTAAACCTAAACAAAATGAAATAGGCAGAGCAGACAATATTAAGTAAAGTAGACATACAAATGGGGAAAACGGGATTCTAGGATGGATTATTTGTCTTTTCCTAGAGTCCGATTCCTTCTTGCTTATGTCGAAATAGATATGTATTGAAGTAATGGACAAACAAAAAAGAGAGGGCATTTGATTGACCAAATAAAAATTCCTTAATTTGTTTAGAAAAAAAAATAATTCAATCATTATTCGATACTATTAGAGACTTAAATAGATTTAGAGTAAGATTCCATTAGTATCAAAAAGGTTCGGTTCACAGAATATTTGATCGGTAGAAAATATATGAATATATATATATTATATTTTTATAATATTGGAATATTATTCTTACAATAGAATACAATATTATTGCGCCACCCAGAAGAAGTAAATCAAGTTATTTTAATCAATTAATGAGGTTCATTTTTCAAA